TATCATTAATATTCCTAGAATTACTATACAATTCTTTCTTGAATCAACAAACAAATTGATTGATAAATCCATTTCCAATAATGAAATAAATCAAGAAAAAATTAATAATAATAAAATTCACTTTATCTTTATTTCTACTATAAAAAAGTCACTTTATAATATTAGTAAGAAAAATTCACATATTTTTTGTGATTTATCCTACTTGTCACAAGCATACGTATTTTATAAATTATCACAAACCCAAGTTATTAATTTGTCTAAATTTCGATCTGTTCTTCAATATAACACAACGTCTTGTTTCCTTAAGACTAAAATAAAGGACTATTTTAGAACACTAGGAATATTTCATTCGGAATTAAAACATAAGAAACTTCAGAGTTATAGAATCAATCAATGGAAAAACTGGTTAAGACGGCATTATCAATACGATTTATCTCAGATTAGATGGTCTAGATTAATGCCAAAAAAATGGCGAACTAGGGTTAATCAAAATTGTATGGCTCAAAATAAAAATAGAAACTTAAACAAATGGAATTCATATGAAAAAGACCAATTAATTCATTACAAAAAAGAAAATGATTCGGAACTCTATTCATTATCAAACCAAAAAGATAATTTTAAAAAATGTTATAGATATGATCTTTTAGCATATAAATCGATTAATTATGAAAATAAAAGTGACTCATTTATTTCTAGATTACCTTTTCAAGTAAAGAAGAACTTAGAAATTTCGTATAATTCCAACCCGTCCAAACACAACTTTGTTGATATGCCCGCCAATCTTCAGATCAATAATTATCTAAGAAAAGACAATATTCTAGATCTAGAAAGAAATCTCGATAGAAAATATTTTGATTGGAAAATTATCCATTTTTCTCTTAGACAAAAAGGAGATATTGAGGCCTGGGTTAAGATCGATACCAACAGTAATCCAAATACTCAAATTGGTATTAATAATTATCAAATAATTGAGAAAATTGAGAAAAAGGGGGTTTTTTATCTTACAACTCATCAAAATCCCGAAAAAACTCAAAAAAATTCGAAAAAAGTCTTTTTTGATTGGATGGGAATGAATGAAAAAATATTTAATCGTCCCATATTGAATCTGGAATTTTGGTTCTTCCCAGAATTTGTACTACTTTATAATGTCTATAAAATAAAACCGTGGATTATACCAAGCAAATTCCTTCTTTTAAATTTGAATACAAATGAAAATGTTAGGCAAAATAAAAACCAAAAACAAAACTTTTTTCTACCATTAAATAAAAAAATAAAGAATCGAATTGAAGAAGCAAAAGAACCCGCAAGTCAAAGAGAGCGTGGATCAGATATAGAAAACAAAGGAAATCTGGGCCCTGTTTTCTCAAAACACCAAAACGATCTTGAAAAAGATTACGTGGAATCAGACACAAAAAAGGGTAAAAATAAAAAACAATACAAAAGCAACACGGAAGCAGAACTAGATTTGTTCTTGAAACGTTATTTGCTTTTTCAATTGAGATGGAACGATGCTTTGAATCAAAGAATGATCGAAAATATCAAGGTATATTGTCTCCTGCTTCGACTGATAAATCCAACCAAAATTACTATATCGTCAATTCAAAGGAGAGAAATAAGTTTGGATATAATGCTGATTCAGGCAAATTTACCTCTTACAGACTTGATGAAGAAGGGGGTATTGATTATCGAACCTATTCGGTTGTCTGTAAAAAATAATGGACAATTTATTATGTATCAAACCATAGGTATTTCATTGGTTCATAAAAGTAAACACCAAACTAATCAAAGATACCGAGAACAAAGATATGTTGATAAAAAGAATTTTGACGAATTCATTCTGCAACCTCAAACTCAAAGAATAAATACAGAAAAAAATCATTTTGATTTGCTTGTTCCTGAAAATATTTTATGGTCTAGACGTCGTAGAGAATTGAGAATTCGAAGTTTTTTTAATTCTTTGAATTGGAATGGCGTCGATAGAAATTCAGTATTTTGCAACGAAACCAATGTAAAAAACTGGAGTCAATTTTTGGATGAAAGGAAACCCCTTTATAAAGATAAAAATGAATTAATTAAATTTAAGTTCTTTCTTTGGCCTAATTATCGATTAGAAGATTTAGCTTGTATGAATCGTTATTGGTTTGATACCAATAATGGTAGCCGTTTCAGTATCTTAAGGATACATATGTATCCACGATTGAAAATTAATTGATAGTACTATATACCCTGTCTCGTATAGAGTATCTGATATAGAGTATCTGAAAGCAAACAAATGCACACATGCCTTGTTTTACATCTCATTCGAATCTAATTCGAGTAGACGATACTAAATCAATAAAATAAGGCATCGATTAGATCTAGAAATGAATCAACAGAATCTTCTTCATTTTAGGATTTTAGGTTTCAATTATTCGCTTTTGTGAATGAAAAAAACGTACCTACCACCTTTTTGGATTCCTATCTCAATCAAATTTCAAATTTGATTAATTTATTGGAATTGATAAAATTAGAGGTTCATAAAGAAATTAAGTCTATATACCACGTTCAAATTACTGGCATTATTATTACTGATCAATAAAATTCGCAAAAATCCATATCCGTAAAATAAAGAAAGGGGAAATTCATTTATGGTAAAAAATTCTGTCATTTCAGTTATTTCTCAAGAAGAAAAGAAAGGATCTGTTGAATTTCAAGTATTCAATTTCACCAATAAGATACGGAGACTTACTTCACATTTAGAATTGCACAAAAAAGACTATTTATCTCAGAGAGGTTTGAAGAAAATCTTGGGAAAACGTCAACGACTGCTAGCTTATTTGGCAAAAAAAAATAGAGTACGTTATAAAGAATTAATTAATCAGTTGGACATTCGAGAGACAAAAACTCGTTAATTTGATTAAATTAATTTGAAGAGTTATTTCATTGTCACTTATATGTTTCGATTAAATTTTGATGAACTTCTTTTCACTTTCAGTAATTCATGGAAGAATGAATCGTTAAAAAACTTATGACTGCACCAACTACAAGAAAAGACCTCATGATAGTCAATATGGGGCCTCAGCACCCATCAATGCACGGTGTTCTTCGACTCATCGTTACTCTAGATGGTGAAGATGTTGTCGACTGCGAACCAATATTGGGTTATTTACATAGAGGGATGGAGAAAATTGCGGAAAACCGAACAATTATACAATATTTGCCTTATGTAACACGTTGGGATTATTTAGCTACTATGTTCACAGAAGCAATAACCATAAATGGGCCCGAACAATTAGGCAATATTCAAGTACCTAAAAGGGCTAGCTATATCAGAGTCATTATGTTGGAGTTGAGTCGGATAGCTTCTCATTTGTTATGGCTCGGTCCTTTTATGGCGGATATTGGTGCGCAGACCCCTTTCTTCTATATTTTTCGAGAAAGAGAATTAATATATGACCTATTCGAAGCTGCCACCGGTATGCGAATGATGCATAATTATTTTCGTATTGGAGGAGTGGCTGCCGATCTACCCTATGGCTGGATAGATAAATGTTTGGATTTTTGCGATTATTTTTTAACAGGGGTTGCTGAGTATCAAAAACTTATTACCCGGAATCCTATTTTTTTAGAACGAGTTGAAGGCGTAGGCATTATTGGGAGAGACGAGGCATTAAATTGGGGTTTATCGGGACCAATGCTACGAGCTTCCGGAATAGAATGGGATCTTCGTAAAGTTGATCATTATGAGTCTTACGATGAATTTGATTGGCAGGTTCAATGGCAACGAGAAGGGGATTCATTAGCTCGTTATTTAGTACGAATCAGTGAAATGACAGAATCCATAAAGATTATTCAACAGGCTCTGGAAGGAATTCCAGGAGGGCCTTACGAAAATTTAGAAATCCGACGTTTTGACAGATTAAAAGATCCTGAATGGAATGATTTTGACTATCGGTTTATTAGTAAAAAACCTTCTCCAACTTTTGAATTGTCGAAACAAGAACTTTATGTGAGAGTTGAAGCCCCAAAAGGAGAATTGGGAATTTTTCTGATAGGCGATCAGAGCGTTTTTCCTTGGAGATGGAAAATTCGCCCACCAGGTTTTATCAATTTGCAAATTCTTCCTCAGTTAGTTAAAAGAATGAAATTGGCTGATATTATGACAATACTAGGTAGCATAGATATCATTATGGGAGAAGTTGATCGTTGAAATGATAATTGATACAACAGAAATAGAGACTATCAATTCTTTTTCCAAATTGGAATCCTTAAAAGAAGTCTATAGGATCATATGGATGCTTGTCCCTATTTTGACTCTTGTATTAGGAATCACAATAGGTGTACTAGTAATTGTTTGGTTAGAAAGAGAAATATCTGCAGGAATACAACAACGTATCGGACCTGAATATGCCGGCCCTTTAGGAATTCTTCAAGCTCTAGCAGATGGGACAAAACTACTTTTGAAAGAGAACCTTATTCCATCTACAGGAGATACTCGTTTATTCAGTATCGGACCATCCATAGCAGTAATATCTATCTTTCTAAGTTATTCAGTAATTCCTTTTGGTGATCACCTTGTTCTAGCCGATCTTAGTATTGGTGTTTTTTTCTGGATTGCCATTTCAAGTATTGCTCCCGTTGGACTTCTTATGTCGGGGTATGGATCAAATAATAAATATTCCTTTTTAGGTGGTCTACGGGCAGCTGCTCAATCAATTAGTTATGAAATACCATTAGCTCTATGTGTGTTATCAATATCTCTACGTGTGATTCGGTGAGACCTAAAATTTCTCCAAATTCTTTTCTTTCTAGAAACAAGGATAAAAAGATTTGATTGACTATATATTTTTATTTTTCTTCAGCATTTGAGTTGATGAACTAAACCAGATAGTTATATGAGTGAAAGAAAACGGCTTCTAAATTTGCAGTAAAAAGGTTGAGTCTCATTTCCTATGTACAAGAATCAAATGGTGAAAAAAGTAAACATAAGCAATAGATATTGTTTACCCCAAGATTCGTGA